GGTTTGAAATCTTGGAAATTTTAGTATTGAGGCTATTTTATAAAATTTTAATTCTAATTTTTGGGCTTTTGATGACGAATAAATTATGGTGTCATATTTATATATGTTATATATAATATGTGGTGGCATAAGTTAACCCATACTACAACTTGTTAACTTTGGACGCTTAGTTGAGCCTTCCTTGGTTTCGGGGTTTGACAAGGATAACAGGATTTTCTGAGCGTAGGGGGTAAGGGGGTTTGTCGCGCAAAAACCAAAGGGGGCATATAGTATAAAGATGTATTGAGTAAATATACCTTATGCACTTGAGTTAAATTAATGTAACTCTTATGTTATGTCTTTCAATCATTAACCTATATTACTTGAAAACAGGTATAAATGATCCACCCTGATAGTTATTTGAATTTGCACTCTGAAATGCCAGTTGAAAGGAAACCAGAAAAAAGATACGTTATGCATATAAAAGAACGCTCGGCATGGTGGGTAACGAGACATATGTACTACACCATTAATCAGATGCCAGTATAATTATCCGAGGGTGGAATCTTACAGTTATGTACCTGAAATAGGAACCAGATGCCAGTAATAGTTCATTTTGTGCGACCCCCACAATTATTGTCCCTGATTCTATCATTAATAATTAGCCTTAATATAAACTGGTTGGTGGTTTCTTACTACATTAATATTCATAAAAATAGATGTTAGTTGGTTATTTCAAAGTAAATTCTGAGGACAATATAATGGGAGATGACCTATTTCTTTATTTTAAAATGAGTTCATGTTGAGTTTAAATGTATGTCTTATGCATACCTTAAATGTTAGTACTTGCTTTATGGTTAAAATAAATTGTTGGTGATAATACATAGTATGTACTAGTACATTAATGTAATATTATGCATATTATGTACTAAACCATAATGCTGAGATCAGAAAATAGTTTAGTTTAGAATTCTGGCTTTGGGAGCCAGAGGTGGGAGTTAAAATCTCTCTTTTCTGGCGCTAGGGAGGAATTTAACCTCCGATCTTCGGATTACAAGACCGATGCTTTTAGGCTAAGCTACTAGGGCAAGCTCATTCTAGTGCTTTATTTTCTAATCATCCTGCTAGTGGGATAAGGATTAGGAATAGAGCGAAGTATAGGACTGAGGCGATTTGTCCAATGATGATGAACGGGTGTTCTACTGGTATTCCCCCAATTCATGTAAGGATAATTATGTCTGCAACTAGGGTTCAAAATAAGAATTGGGTAATTGGTCGGAATGTTAATCCTCGTTGTTTGGATGTATGGAGGATTGGTACTACTATTAATACGAGGATAGAGAATAGGAGGGCTAGGACTCCACCAAGTTTGTTAGGAATTGATCGTAGGATGGCGTAGGCAAATAGGAAGTATCATTCAGGCTTAATGTGGGGAGGTGTGACTAAAGGGTTTGCAGGGGTGAAGTTTTCTGGGTCTCCTAGTAGGTTGGGGGAGAAAAGGGCAAGGCATGTGAGGCCTAGGAGTATTGCTACGAACCCTAGTAGGTCTTTATATGAGAAATACGGGTGGAAGGTAATTTTGTCTGCGTCAGAGTTAAGTCCTACTGGGTTGTTTGATCCTGTTTCGTGAAGAAATAGGAGGTGTAGAATGGTTGCTGCGGCGATAACAAATGGCAGTAGGAAGTGGAAGGCGAAGAATCGTGTTAGGGTTGCATTGTCTACTGAAAATCCACCTCAAATTCATTGAACTAGGGCATCTCCTGCATAGGGAACGGCGGATAGAAGGTTAGTAATTACTGTGGCACCTCAGAAGGATATTTGCCCTCAAGGGAGGACGTAACCTACAAAGGCTGTTATTATTACTAAAAGAAGGAGGATTACGCCAATATTTCAGGTTTCTTTATAAAGGTAGGAGCCGTAATATAATCCTCGGGCAATATGTATATAAATACAGATGAAGAAGAATGAAGCTCCGTTGGCGTGAATGTTGCGGATGAGTCAGCCATAATTGACGTCTCGGCAGATGTGGGTGACGGAGGAGAAGGCGGTTGAGATATCTGAGGTGTAGTGTATGGCTAAAAATAATCCTGTTAAGATTTGGGTAATTAAGCATAGTCCTAATAAGGATCCAAAGTTTCATCATACTGAAATATTAGAGGGAGCTGGTAGATCAACTAATGCGTCGTTAGCAATTTTAATTAGGGGGTGTGTTTTTCGTAGGCTTGCCATTAGGGTTCTTATAGTTGAATAACAACGGTGGTTCTTCAAGTCACTGGTCTCGGTTAAAATCCGAGTAAGAATTATGACTTATCTTGTTTCTTTACTGTTAATTGCTTTGATTGTTGGTTTGGTTGCTGTGGCTTCTAATCCTGCTCCTTATTTTGCTGCTCTTGGTTTGGTGGTGGCGGCAGGGGTTGGGTGTGGGGTGCTTATTGGCCACGGGGGGTCGTTTTTGTCTTTAGTACTATTTTTAATTTATTTGGGTGGGATGTTGGTGGTGTTTGCATATTCTGCAGCTTTAGCTGCTGAGCCTTTTCCTGAGGCTTGGGGAGACCGTTCTGTTGTTGGATATGTATTAGTTTATCTTTTAGGGGTTGGTTTAATAGTGGGTTTATTTTGAGAAAATTGGTATGAGGGTTCTTGAGGGGTTGTTGATAATTTGAAGGAGTTTTCTATGTTGCGGGGCGACACTAGTGGGGTAGCTATGATGTATTCGTCTGGTGGTGGAATGTTGGTTATTTGTGCTTGGGTATTACTTTTAACTTTGTTTGTGGTGCTGGAGCTTACTCGGGGCTTAAGTCGTGGTGCTCTTCGAGCTGTTTAAATGGTAGCTAGGAGGATTGCAAGTGTTGTGGATAGGAGGAAGATGGTTAGGTAGGTTTTAATTATTCCTCGTTGGGTATCACTTGTAATTTTGGCCATTTTTACTTGTAGGGATGTGGTTCCTTTTGGTCCTGCGGCTTCAAATCATGTCTGATCTACGAGTTGAGTGGCAATTGATTGTCCCAGGGTTAAGTTGAGTTTTGGAATGAGTCGATGAATGATTGCGGGAAAATACCCAAGCATATTTGAAAAATGGTGGAGTGGGGTTGTGGGGGTAGTTTTAAATTGTTTATTGGTTAGTGCAGTTAATTCTATGGCAATTAGTAGGCCGGTGATTGTGACTGCAAGGGCAGCTAATTTTAGGCTTATTGGTATAGTTATGATAGGGGTTTTAGAGGGTAGAAAGTTTGATGTAATGATGAGGCCTGCAATAATGCTTCCTCAGGCGAGTCGTTTGATGGGGTTAATGACTGATGGGTCATTTTCGTTGATTGGGGAGAGGGGGAGAAATCGGGGGGTTCCCATGGTTACGAAGAATACGACTCGGAAGCTATATACGGCAGTAAATGATGTGGCAACAAGTGTAAGGACTAGGGCTCAGGCGTTTAGGTGTGAGGTGTTTAGGGCTTCAATGATAGCATCTTTTGAGAAAAAGCCAGCTAGGAAAGGGGTTCCTGTAAGTGCTAGGCTGCCAATTGTTAAGCAAGTTGAGGTGAATGGTATTAGGTTTTGTAGGCCTCCTATTTTTCGGATGTCTTGTTCGTCGTTTAGGCTGTGAATAATTGATCCTGAGCATAGGAATAATATAGCTTTAAAGAAGGCGTGTGTACAGATGTGTAGGAATGCTAGTTGGGGTTGGTTGAGTCCAATTGTAACTATTATTAGGCCTAGTTGACTTGATGTTGAGAAAGCGACGATTTTTTTGATGTCATTTTGGGTTAAAGCACAAGCAGCTGTAAATAATGTGGTTAGGGCTCCTAGGCAGAGGCAGACTGTTAGGGCTAATTTGTTGTTTTCTATAAGTGGATGAAGTCGAATTAAAAGGAAGATTCCTGCGACAACCATGGTGCTGGAGTGCAGTAGGGCGGACACTGGCGTGGGGCCCTCCATGGCGGAGGGAAGTCAAGGGTGTAGCCCAAATTGTGCTGATTTTCCGGTTGCTGCTAAAATTAATCCTATTAGGGGAAGGGTTATGTCAAAGCTTTTTGATAGGAAGAAGATTTGTTGAATTTCTCATGAGTTTATGTTTATTGCGAGTCAGGCTATGGTTATAATTAGACCAATGTCTCCTACTCGATTATATAATACGGCTTGTAGGGCTGCTGTGTTAGCATCTGCCCGTCCATATCATCAGCCGATTAGAAGAAATGACATGATTCCAACTCCTTCTCATCCAATAAAGAGTTGAAATATGTTGTTGGCTGTTACTAGAATAATTATGGCTACTAGGAATAGTAGAAGATATTTGAAGAAGCGGTTCATGTATGGGTCGGAGTGTATGTATCACGATGCAAATTCTAGAATTGATCAGGTAACGTAAAGGGCAATGGGGGTGAAGATAAGGGAGTAGTGGTCAAATTTAAAGCTAATGTTGATGTCAAATATGGATGTATTTATTCAATGTCAGTTTGTTACAATGGTTTCTGCCCCCTGGTCTAAAAAGATTATAAGTGGGAGGAGGCTAATAAAGAATGCGGTGCTTACGGCGGTTTTTACGTGCGTGGTGGCTCATTTTGGGTCTTGTGGGTTGGGGTTAAGTGTAGTAAGTAGAGGATAGACAAGGATTGTAAGTACTAGAATTAATGTGGAGGAGAGAATTAAGGTTGTTGGGTGCATAGCTTTCACTTGGATTTGCACCAAGAGTTTTTGGTTCCTAAGACCAATGGATGAGCTGTTATCCTTTGAAAGCGCGAGGAAACCACGGAGTTTAACCGTGGGGATTAAGGATTAGCAGTACTTATTGCCTCGGGCCTTCCTCGGTGAGTAAAGGGATTTTAACCCTTATCTTTAGAATCACAATCTAATATTTTGAGTTAAACTATACTTACTAGTAGCATCAGCCTCATATAAGTTCTGGTTTTGTTACTAAGAGGAGCACGGGAATGAGGTGGAGAACTATTAATAAGTGTTCTCGTGTGTGGAAGGGTGGTAGTCCTATAATATGGTTAGGTGTTGGGCCTCGTTGAGATATTAGGAATATGTAGAGGGAGTAGCCCGCTGTAATTAGTGTTCCTGTTCCTGTTAGGGCAATGGTTCATGGGGATCAGTTAAATAGGGTGCTGATAATTATGATTTCTCCTATTAGGTTTGGGAGGGGTGGGAGTGCTAGGTTTGCGAGATTGGCAATGAATCATCAGACTGCCGTTAGTGGGAAGATTATTTGGAGTCCTCGGGCTAGCACTATAGTTCGGCTATGGGTTCGTTCGTAGGCAGTGTTGGCTAAACAGAATAGTGCGGAGGATACTAGTCCGTGGGCAATTATTAAAATAATTGCTCCTGTGAATCCTCATGGGGTTTGGATTAGGATTCCTCCTGCGACTAGCCCTATGTGACTTACGGATGAATAGGCAATGAGTGATTTTAAGTCTGTCTGACGCAGGCAAATAGAGCCGGTTATAATAATGCCTCATAGGGCGAGGATAATGAATGGATAAGCTAGTTCTTTAGATAGGGGGTCTAGTATCACTATCATTCGTATTATTCCGTAGCCTCCTAGTTTTAGCAGGACTGCGGCTAGAACTATAGATCCTGCTACTGGGGCCTCTACGTGTGCTTTTGGGAGTCAGAGGTGTACACCATAGAGAGGTATTTTTACTAGGAAGGCGATTAGGCATCCGGCTCATCAGATTTTATGTCCTCATGAGTTGAGGATAAGTGGTTGTGAATATTGTAAGATTAGCATGGATAGGGTTCCTGTGGAGTGTTGAAGTAGAAGAAGGGCTACTAGGAGAGGTAGTGATCCTGCTAGGGTATAAAATAGAAAATAGGTTCCTGCGTTTAGTCGTTCTGTTTGATTTCCTCATCGGGTAATAATAATAAGGGTAGGAATTAATGTGGCTTCAAATATAATGTAAAATATGATAATTTCCGTGGCTCCGAATGCTATAATCAAGAAGGTTTGCAGTGAAGCTAAAAGTGTAATGTATAGTCGTTGGCGGTTGATTGGTTCGGGGTTAATATGGTTTTGGCTAGCTAGAATTATTAATGGGAGTAATCAGCAGGTTAATACCAGGAGGGGGGTTGAAAGAGGGTCTGTAGCTATATAAATGTTAGAGGTTGATCATCCTGTTTCTGATGTTCATTTTAATCAGGTTAGGCTAATGAGTGCAATTAGTAGGCTGTGTGCAGTTGTGGTTGTTCAGAGTCATTTTGGTGAGGACAATCAGATTGTTGGGAATAGCATAATTGTGGGTATTAATACTTTTAGCATTGTAAGAGGTTAAGGTTTTGTAAGCGGTCAGTTCCGTGGGTTCGGGCAGTGGCAACTAGGAGTGCTAACCCTGCGCTAGCCTCGCAGGCGGAGAAAGCCAGTAATAGTATGGGTGCTGCAGAAAATCCTATTGATTCGAACTGTAGGGCTCATAGGGCTAGTGCGATGAAGAGTGATAGTATTATTCCCTCTAAGCATAGTAGTGCAGAGAGTAGGTGGGTTCGGTGGAATGCTAGGCCTATCAGCCCTAAAATAAATGCTGAGCTAAAGCTGAAATGTACGGGTGTCATAAGGGGGTCGTGGAATTAAACCACGATTTTCTGAGCCGAAATCAGAGGTCTTGTTTTGGACTAACTCCCTATTCTGCTCATTCTAAGCCTCCTTGGGTTCATTCATAAATTAGTCCTAGTGTAAGCAGGATTAGAACCGTTGTGGCTCAGAAGAAGGTTCCGGTGGGGTTGTGGAGTTGATCTCCTCAGGGTAGGGGGAGGAGGAGGGCAATTTCTAGGTCAAAGAGTAGAAATAGGATTGCTACTAGGAAAAATCGGAGAGAGAATGGTAATCGGGCGGATCCTAGGGGGTCAAAGCCACATTCATAGGGAGAAAGTTTTTCTGCATCTGGGTTTATTTGTGGGAGTCAGAAAGATACTACTGCTAGAATAGAAGATAAGGCTGTGGTAATAACTAAAATAGTAATAATTAGATTCATTATCTTTCCTTGGGTTTTAACCAAGACTGGGTGATTGGAAGTCACTCGTACTGACTTTGATACTAGAAAGATTATGAGCCTCATCAGTAAATTGATACGTAGAGGAATAGTCATACTACGTCGACGAAGTGTCAGTATCATGCGGCGGCTTCAAAGCCGAAGTGGTGTTCGGATGTAAAATGATATTGGATTTGTCGTAGAAGACAGACAGCTAAAAAGGTGGACCCGATAATAACATGAAGTCCGTGGAATCCTGTGGCCACAAAGAATGTTGAGCCATATACTCCGTCTGCAATTGTAAAAGGTGCTTCATAATATTCTATGGCTTGGAGGGCTGTGAAGTAGAAGCCGAGTAAAATAGTAAGTGTAAGAGATTGGATGGCTTGTTTTCGTTCTCCTTCCATAAGGCTGTGGTGTGCCCATGTTACTGTTACTCCCGATGCTAGGAGAACAGCTGTGTTGAGAAGGGGCACTTCGAATGGGTCTAGGGTAATAATTCCCGTAGGGGGTCAGCATCCTCCTAGCTCGGGCGTGGGTGCTAGGCTTGAGTGGTAGAAGGCTCAGAAGAATCCGAGGAAAAAGAATACTTCGGATGTAATAAAAAGAATTATACCATATCGTAGGCCTTTTTGGACTGGGGGAGTGTGGTGTCCTTGGAAAGTCCCCTCTCGAATAATATCTCGTCATCATTGATATATTGTGAGAAGTAAAAGAATTAGTCCGAGAGATATTAGTGTAGTTGAGTGGAAGTGGAACCAGATTGCTAGGCCAGATGTCATTAGGAGAGCACCGACTGCGCCGGTTAGTGGTCATGGGCTTGGATCAACCATATGATATGCATGTGCTTGGTGGGCCATTAAACGTTCTCTTGGAGATAGAGGCTTAAAAGGAGGACAAATACATAAGCTTGAATTATTGCTACTGCTACTTCTAAAAGTGTAAGAAGGAATAGGACGGTGGCTGTTAAAATTGCTACTGTTGGTATTATTGGGAGGAGAACAAATACAGCGGTGGCAATTAGTTGAATTAGAAGATGACCTGCAGTTAAGTTAGCTGTTAGTCGCACACCTAAGGCTAATGGGCGAATAAATAGGCTAATTGTTTCGATAATAATTAATACAGGGATTAGGGGAATAGGTGTTCCTTCGGGTAGGAGATGTCCTAGAGCGACTGTTGGTTGGTTTCGTATTCCAATAATAACAGTGGCAAGTCAGAGTGGTACAGCAAATCCTATATTTAGTGAAAGTTGTGTTGTAGGTGTAAAAGTGTAGGGTAATAGTCCAAGCATATTAATAGTAATTAGGAATACTATTAGAGAGGCTAATAAAAGGGCTCATTTGTGTCCGCCCACGTTTAGGGGTAGTATTAGTTGGTTAGTAAATCGGTTAATTAATCAGCCTTGAATAGTAATTAGGCGGTTATTAATTCATCGTGATGAGGGAGTTGGATATAATACTCAAGGGAGTGCAATTGCGATGGCAATTAGTGGAATTCCCAGGTAAGAAGGGCTTGCAAATTGATCGAAGAAGCTTATTGCCATGGTCAGTCTCAGGGTTCAGTTTTGTGTTTTTCGGCGCTCACGGGGGTGGGTTCATTTGGTGTGACGTGATTTAGGACTTTGGTTGGGATAATGGTAAGAAAAATTAATCATGAAAATACTAAGATTGCAAATCAAGGGGCGGGGTTTAATTGAGGCATTTCACTAGAGGTGGTTAGGAGGCACCAATCTTTGGCTTAAAAGGCCAACGCTGTATTCCTGTTTTAGCTTTCTAGTGAGGCGTCTTCTAGCATGAGTGAGGATCAGTTTTCAAAGTGTTCGAGTGGAACTGCTTCTACTACAATAGGCATAAAGCTGTGGTTTGCTCCACAAATTTCAGAGCATTGTCCATAGAATACACCTGGGCGGGAGGCGATGAAAGCGGCTTGGTTTAGCCGTCCTGGGACTGCGTCTATTTTTACACCTAGGGATGGGACAGCTCAGGAGTGTAGTACGTCTTCGGCGGAAACGAGGACTCGGATTGGGGATTCTATTGGAACAACCATTCGGTGGTCTGTTTCAAGTAGACGGAATTGCCCTGGAGTAAGGTCTTGGGTGGGAATTATGTAGGAGTCGAATCCTAGATCTTCGTAGTCGGTGTATTCGTAGCTTCAGTATCATTGGTGTCCCATGGCTTTAATTGTTAGGTGGGGGTCATTAATCTCGTCTATAAGATAAAGGATTCGGAGGGAGGGGAGGGCGATTAAAACAAGGATTACGGCTGGTAAAACAGTTCATACAATTTCAATCTCCTGAGAGTCTAAAATATATTTATTAGTAAGTTTGGTTGAGACTATTGCAATAATAATATAAAGTACTAAAGTGCTAATTAAGAATACAATTATTAAGGCGTGGTCGTGGAAGTGAAGAAGTTCTTCTATAACGGGTGATGCCGCGTCTTGGAATCCTAATTGTGTGGGATGTGCCATTAAGCATTAAGCTTAAGACATGCGGGAGTTTAACCCCACGATTTCACCTTGACAAAGTGATGTAATTTACGAATTTACTAATGTCTTTAGAAGGAAGTGGCAGAGTGGTTATGCGGCTGGCTTGAAACCAGCACATGGGGGTTCAATTCCTCCCTTCCTCGTTAATTTGATTGAACTTGAACAAACGCTGGCTCCTCGAATGTGTGATAAGGAGGGGGACATCCGTGAAGTCACTCTACGTTCGTTATTGTTAATTCTACAGATGAGACCTCCCGTTTAGCGGCGAAGGCTTCCCATAGAATAAATAGGAACATAATTACTGCTACTAATGAAATTAATGACCCAATAGAAGAGACTGTATTTCAAAGAGTATAGGCATCTGGGTAGTCTGAGTATCGTCGTGGCATTCCTGCTAATCCTAGGAAGTGTTGGGGGAAGAATGTGAGGTTAACACCTACAAATATTACCCCAAAGTGGATTTTGGTTCAGGTGCTATGTAGTGTATATCCTGTGAATAGGGGGAATCAGTGTACGAAGGCTGCCATAATAGCAAATACAGCACCCATTGATAGGACATAATGGAAGTGTGCAACTACATAGTATGTATCATGAAGAACAATATCAAGTGATGAGTTGGCTAAAACAATTCCTGTAAGTCCTCCCACTGTAAATAAGAAAATAAAGCCTAGGGCCCATAGCATGGGTGTTTCTCATTTGATAGATCCACCATGGAGCGTGGCCAATCAGCTAAAGACTTTTACACCAGTTGGGATGGCAATAATTATTGTTGCGGATGTAAAGTATGCACGGGTGTCTACATCCATTCCAACTGTAAACATGTGATGGGCTCAAACAATAAAACCTAGGAGGCCAATTGCTATTATGGCTCATACTATTCCTATATATCCGAATGGTTCTTTTTTACCTGCGTAGTAAGCTACAACATGGGAAATGATACCAAATCCGGGTAAAATAAGAATATAAACTTCTGGGTGACCGAAGAATCAAAATAGGTGTTGGTAAAGGATTGGGTCTCCTCCTCCTGCGGGGTCAAAGAATGTTGTATTTAGATTACGGTCTGTTAGAAGCATTGTAATACCGGCGGCTAGTACTGGGAGTGACAGGAGTAGTAAAACGGCTGTTACGAGTACAGCTCATACGAAAAGGGGTGTTTGATACTGAGAGATGGCTGGGGGTTTCATATTAATTGTTGTAGTAATAAAGTTAATTGCTCCAAGAATGGATGATACACCTGCCAGGTGAAGAGAAAAGATGGTAAGGTCTACGGATGCTCCTGCATGGGCGAGGTTTCCTGCGAGTGGTGGATATACCGTTCATCCTGTTCCAGCTCCGGCTTCAACCCCAGAGGAGGCCAAGAGGAGGAGGAAGGAGGGAGGAAGAAGTCAAAAGCTTATATTATTTATTCGGGGGAATGCCATGTCAGGGGCTCCAATTATTAGTGGAACAAGTCAGTTCCCAAAGCCTCCAATAAGGATGGGCATTACTATAAAGAAGATTATGACAAAGGCATGTGCAGTAACGATAACGTTATAAATTTGGTCATCACCTAGAAGTGATCCGGGTTGGCTTAGTTCAGCGCGGATTAGGAGGCTGAGGGCAGTTCCAACTATTCCGGCTCAGGCACCGAATACAAGATAAAGGGTGCCAATGTCTTTGTGGTTGGTAGAGAAGAATCAGCGTGTGATTGCCACAGGTAGGGTAGCCGAGCGTTTAGGCGGTGGGTTGTAGCCCCGAAGACAGAGGTTCAAGTCCTCTCCCTATCAGAGCCCCGTGGTGGAGTACACATTGGATTGCAAATCCAAAGACGCAGATTAAACCCTGCCGGGGCTTTCCCGCCTTACTCGGCTAACGGCGGGAAAGTAGATGAATGCTCGCTGGTTTGAGCGCTTAGCTGTTAACTAAGAGTTTGTAGGATCGAGGCCTTCTCATCTAGGAAGGCTTTAGCTTAATTAAAGTGTCTGATTTGCATTCAGAAGATGTGGGATAAAGTCCCGCAAGTCTTAGTCAGGGACTAGGAGATTTTCACTCCTGCTTAGAGCTTTGAAGGCTCTTGGTCTGGTTATCCTAAGTCTCTTAGGTTGTTAGTGTAAGAACGGCGGGGGTGATGGGTAGTAATCCTAGGGCAATTGTTGTAGATAGGGCTAGGGGGATTGTTGATTGGGTTGTTAAGGTTCGTCATGGGGTGATAGAGTTGGTTGTGCTTGGGGAGATGGTTAGGGTTATTGCGTAGCATAGTCGTAGGTAGAAGTAAAGGCTTAGTAGGGCGGCTAGGGCTATGATTGTGGCGGTTAGGGGGAGTTCTTGTTTTGCAAGTTCTTGTAAAATTAATCATTTTGGCATAAATCCTGTTAAAGGGGGGAGGCCACCTAATGATAATAAAGTTAGGGCGGTAGTTGTTGCCAGGATTGGGCTTTTGGATCATGTTATTGTTAAAGTATTAATTTTTGTGGTTGATGCTATTTTTAATGTTAGGAATGCTGCGGATGTTATGAAAATGTATGTTCCTAGGGCAATTAGGGTTAATTGAGGTGTATATTGTAAGATAATAATTATTCATCCTATGTGTGCAATTGAAGAATAGGCTAGGATTTTTCGTAGTTGGGTTTGGTTAAGTCCTCCTCAGCCCCCAATCAGGGTTGATAGAAGGCCTAGGGATGTAAGTAGTGTGGGGTCAATGGTGGGGGCTACTTGAATAATTAGTGCGAATGGGGCTAGTTTTTGTCAGGTGGATATAATTAATCCTGTTAGCAGGTCAAGTCCTTGAAGAACTTCTGGTATTCAGAAGTGTATTGGTGCTAGACCAATTTTTAGTGCTAGTGCAGTTATGATTATAGTGGTGGCTAGGGGGTGGGATATATTATTAATGTCTCATTCTCCAGTAATTCATGCATTTGTTGTGCTTGCAAAGAGAATTATTGCTGCTGCGGTTGCTTGGGTTAGGAAGTATTTGGTTGTTGCTTCAACTGCTCGTGGGTGGTGGTGTTGTGCTATTAATGGAATAATTGCGAGGGTATTAATTTCTAATCCTATTCAGGCAAGTAGTCAGTGGGAGCTGGCAAAGGTTAGGGTTGTACCTAGTCCTAGGCTGGATAGGAGAATTGCAAGTACATAAGGGTTCATTGATAGGGGAGGGATTTTAACCGTCATGTTCGGGGTATGGGCCCGAAAGCTTAATTAGCTGACCTTATCTTAGAAAGTGGTGTAGAGGAAGCACCAGGAGTTTTGATCTCCTGAGTATGGGTTCGATTCCCTTCTTTCTAGGAACTGGAGGGGCTTTAACCCTCATAAGCCACTCTATCAAAGTGGTCCTTGGGCATTCAGGCACGGTTCCTTTATTCGTTATAGTTGTGGTGGGAGGCCTGCGAATGCAATTGGCAGGGCAATGTGTCATAGTACCAGGGCTAGGGTTAGGGGAAGGAAGTTTTTTCAGACTAAGTGCATTAGCTGGTCGTATCGGAATCGTGGGTATGAGGCTCGAACTCACAGGAATACCATGGATAGGAGTGCGGCTTTGGTTATTAAGTTAATTGTTGTTAGTTCTGGGAAGGTTGGGATGTGAGATGCTCCGAGGAAGAGGATAGCTGATAGGGTATTTATTAATAGGATGTTAGCATATTCGGCTAGGAAGAATAAGGCAAATGGTCCTCCTGCATATTCTACATTAAATCCAGATACTAGTTCGGACTCACCTTCGGTTAGGTCAAATGGTGCACGATTTGTTTCTGCTAGGGTTGAGATGTATCATATTGCGGCTAGGGGTCAGGCGGGAATTAAGAGTCAAATGCTTTCTTGGGTAATGCTAAAGGTTTGTAGTGTATAGCCCCCTGAAAAAATGATGACTGATAATAAAATTAGTCCTAGGCTTACTTCATATGAAATTGTCTGGGCTACGGCTCGTAGGGCCCCAATTAGTGCGTATTTTGAATTTGATGCTCAGCCTGATCCTAGAATTGAGTATACTGCGAGACTTGATAGCGCTAGTAAAAATAAAATACCTAGGTTTAGGTCTGTGACGGGGTGTGGTATTGGTATTGGTGCTCATAAAGTTATGGCTAGGGTTAGTGCAAGTATAGGGGTTGCTAGAAAGAGGAAGGGGGATGATGTGGATGGGCGGATTGGTTCTTTAATAAATAGTTTTACACCATCGGCGATTGGTTGAAGGAGCCCATAAGGTCCTACTACATTTGGCCCTTTTCGTAGTTGTATGTAGCCTAGGACTTTTCGTTCAACTAGTGTTAGGAAGGCTACTGCTAGGAGGACGGGAACAATGTATGCGAGTGGGTTAATTAGGTGAGTTATTAAAATGTTTAGCATAACTAAGAAGAGGATTTGAACCTCTGGTTGAAAGGGCTTAGGCCTTTTGCAATTACCATGCTCTGCCATCTTAGTATGGCCTTATTTTGGCTAGATTAAGATTGTTCTCCCTTTTCTTAATTTAGTTGTTTTCATTAATTAGGGGTGAGGCGTACTTTTAGCATGGGCCTCTCTTTTCCGGTCCTTTCGTACTAGGAAAAGTAACGTTACAGATAGAAACTGACCTGGATTACTCCGGTCTGAACTCAGATCACGTAGGACTTTAATCGTTGAACAAACGAACCCTTAATAGCGGCTGCACCATTAGGATGTCCTGATCCAACATCGAGGTCGTAAACCCTCTCGTCGATATGGACTCTGGGAGAGGATTGCGCTGTTATCCCTAGGGTAACTTGGTTCGTTGATCGGCCTGGGGGCCGGATCATAATTGGTCAGATTTTCTGTGACTTGGAAATGTCTTTCTTGGTTTTAGGTTTTTGTCCCAGTCCACTCGGAGGATCTTTTTTTCTCCGTGGTCGCCCCAACCGAAGGTAAAACGCCAGAGTCCATTAGGTTTATGCTTTTTAATTAGTTGCTTAACGTGGTTGGGTTTGTACCTTAAGCTCCAAAGGGTCTTCTCGTCTTGTATTTGTATGCCCGCTTCTGCACGGGGAGATCAATTTCACTGACTAGAAAAGGGAGACAGCTAAGCCCTCGTTTAGCCATTCATACAGGTCTTCATTTAAAAGACAAGTGATTGCGCTACCTTTGCACGGTCAAAATACCGCGGCCGTTGAACTTGTAGTCACTGGGCAGGCTGGACCTCCTATACTTAGGTGTTTGCAGGAGGCGATGTTTTTGGTAAACAGGCGAGGCTTGTGTTTGCCGAGTTCCTTCCTTTTCTTTTAGTCTTTCCGGGGTGGCACTCCAGTGTGGGGTTAACGATCGGGGTATTGTGGGTTTTTCTTGATTTTTTTGTTGTTCACATTGCCCTCTTGTTTTGGGTTCGTTAATTACCAGTGGTTGGTCCGATCTGGTTTACACTTGTGCCGGGAGAAGGACGTGCCTTCTTGTTACTCATTTTAGCATGGTCTCTCCCATGTTGGCATGGGGTGGCCTAATAGTTTTAGGGGAGTAGGATTATTTATCAGTATAATAAACTTTGAGCCGTTTGAGCTTTAACGCTTTCTGTTCAGGTGGCTGCTTTTAGGCCCACTAGGACGGCGAGTTTTGTAAAGTATGATCCTTATCCTCCTGTGTAAGGTTGTATCCTTGGTTAAAGGGGCTGTACCCCCTTTAACTAACTCTCATATTTTTCTCTTTGTATTATTTTAGATAATTACTTACTTTATTTGAGGAATGTGAGGCTGAACTTCTATCCATTTCTTAGGCAACCAGCTATCACCAAGTTCGGTAGGTCTGTCACCTCTACCCAGAGCTCTTCCCACTCTTTTGCCACAGAGACGGGTTGGCCCATGAAGGCTGTCTCGGGGTAGCTCACTTGGTTTCGGGGTTTCAAACTAAAGGTCTCTTTGCTTGAGGGTGCTGGCTAAATCATGATGCAAAAGGTACGAGTTTTAATCTCTGCTTTTTAGTGCTTATATGGGTTGTTTCATTTCTCTTTCAGCTTTCCCTTGCGGTACTTTTTCTATCGCTTAAAGAACCTTTTCCGTCTCCCGTACTAAGGTGGTAAAATGGTTTGGTTTGTTTGTTGTATTTATGCTGTATTATTTTTATTGTTGTGTTAATTTGGGTAATTAAGCTAGCTGTTTGGCTCAGGGCGATCCAACTTGCATGGATGTCTTCTCGGTGTAAGGGAGATGCTTAACTATCTCAGCCACGCCCTGGGTTTGGTCCAAGTGCACCTTCCGGTACACTTACCATGTTACGACTTGCCTCCCCTCGTCGGTGCTTTGATGTTAAAGTACCGTTTGGTGCTATTTGACAGGGGAGAGTGACGGGCGGTGTGTACGCGCCTCAGAGCCGGGTTCAAAAGGACTCTCTATTTCCTTTTTACTACTAAATCCTCCTTCGAGCACTCTTTTCATAGTGCTGTTCGTGTTATTCTATTATAGAAAATGTAGCCCATTTCTTCCCACTTCGTACGCTACACCTCGACCTGACGTTTTGGGTTGTATCCATTTTGCTTACTGTTAGTCCTTCACAGGGTAAGCTGACGACGGCGGTATATAGGCGGGGGTGACTAGGAGTGGTGAGGTTTAACGGGGGTTATCGGTTCTAGAACAGGCTCCTCTAGGGGGGTCTAAGGCACCGCCAAGTCCTTTGGGTTTTAAGCTGACGCTCGTAGTACCCTGGCGGACGTTTGTTGTAATTTAACGTCTAGGTTTACGACTGAGCATAGTGGGGTATCTAATCCCAGTTTGTTTCTCAGTTTTCGTGGGGTCAGGTGGGCTAGAATTAAAGCTACTTTCGTGTTTGGGCTTCGGACACTCAGAAGCGTATGACGGCCAAGGGGCCCTTCGGCTTTATTTTTGCTTTCCTTAACCACCCTTTACGCCGTGTCTATCAACTAGGGCCTCTCGTATAACCGCGGTGGCTGGCACGAGTTTTACCGGCCCTCTTAGCGCTAACTAAGTCAAGTTTTCACTTATGGCTTAATATTTATCACTGCTGAATTCCCTTGGGGGTGTGGCTTGGCAAGGCGTCTTGGGCTAAAATTTGTGCCTGATGCCTGCTCCTCGTCCCCGGGCGGGGGATTAAGGGCATCCTCACAGGGCTGCGGAGACTTGCATGTGTAAGTTGAGCTAGAGCTGATAGTAAAGTCAGGACCAAGCCTTTGTGCATGCGGAGCTTTTTAGGGCTCATCTTAGCATCTTCAGTGCTATGCTTTGTTTTAAGCTACGCTAGC